TCCGGACAACACATACAAAGAGACCCGCCAACAGTCAAGTAATTAGTGAACCCATGAGAGATTTTTCTAATTAGTTTTTTTCTATCTAGTTTCGTTAGTTATTCACTAGAGCAATTATGATCTGGAAGTCGATCCAGGGCAAGTGTTCGGATCTATTATGACATAGCCACGAGGCGCTCAACGGACCTTTCTGGGCTTTGAATTGATGCAAAAGCAATTTTTTTGTGCAACATTAAAGTATTCAAAGGCATCTTTTATTCCTTTTAATATTAATGTTTTAATATAAGAGTAAGAGAAAATAAAATATAAAATCTAGAAAATATATATTTTCTACTGTCTGTATCTGTGTATCATTTATTCTATTCCTATGAAATACCAGATAAAAAGTAAGGATCTTAGAAGGGAAGGGATATAATGAAATTCATGAAATTCTTCGATTGTGTCTTCCCACAGAAATGATCCGTTTTATTTGACTGATGGAGACAACAAATAATTAGTTATAACAAATTAATATAATTATAAGAAAAATTATAAGAAAATAATTATAAGAAATAAAAATATAACAAATACTAAAAACAAATACTAAATAATAAAAGAAAAGAGCATGCTCTTATCTTATTCGAATATTTTATTCGAAACGCCTTGTGATCTTCAACCAATTCTGCGCTTCAATATAATTTCCAGGAGTAAGCGCTATAGCTTGTTTCCAATACTCCGCGGCTTGGTCGAACCAAGCCTCCGCAATTTCAGAATCTCCCTGCCGAATGGCCTGTTCTCCTCGGTCGGAATAGGCGAGTAAATTCCTTCCCTTAGAACCGTACTTGAGAGTTTCCTAACTCATACGGCTCGACAGTCAATTCTTTTGATGTCCCATTTTTTTTTTCGAGTTAATCAAAAGAGGTTAATTACATGAGTTTCAAACTTGAAGTTTGATTTTATTAATTATTAATATTAATTATTAATATTAATTATTAATAATAATAATTAATAATATTAATAATAATAATCCGTTTTGTTTTATCTTTTCTCCCACCTTCAAAAGAATAAAGCGTAGGTGTTCTACTATCATTACAATTTTCTGAAAGGTAACTATCTCGGTTTCATATAGAAATTTCTATTTATATAGAATCTTTGAAAAAGACCTTCTCTCATAAGAAAGAAAAGGCTTACTATCTTTGGGATCTGATGCTACACCGCTGCTCAATACTTTAGGGGGTCGACTCCATTACATAAGTGGATTCCTAGCTTTTGTCTCATATTATGACATTAAGTAAGCAGTTCTTATTGTATCGGCAAAAATTTCGCTAATTGATCTTTACGGTGCTTCCTCTATCAATTAGATCCTTTATCCATAGAATAAAGTATCTAGGCATATTTCTTTTTTCATATTTCGATTTCTATGAAGTTTCTTTCTTTGCTACAGCTGATAAAAATCGTTGTTTTGGACGATGCCATATGTAGAAAGCCTATTTTTTTTTTACTAGTAGATTTTTGATTTTGCTCTTTCTTTCCTTTTTCTTTCTATAGTGTAGATAGTCGCACGTAATGACAGATTACGGCCATATTATTAAAAGCTTGTGGTAAGAAAGGGTTTCGTTCTAATGCCCGAAAATAATATTCCAAAGCTTTTGTGTGTTCTCCATTACTTGTGTGAATAAGGCCTATATTATAGAGTATATAACTTCTATCATAGGGATCGATTTCTAGTCGCATAGCTTCATAATAATTCTGTAAAGCTTCCGCATAATTTCCTTCGGATTGAGCAGACATCCGTTACGGTCGTTATTCGATTCAAAGAATCTCCGTTCCAGAACCGTACGTGAGGTTTTCATCTCATACGGCTCCTCCCTTATGTGCATAATAAGCCTAATACATAGAATCAAAAAGGAGTGAAATAGTCTCATTATGAACTGAGCGGGGCTAGTGTTTTTACAAGAAATCTCTAGCCAACCTTCCTGCAAAAGATCGTTTCTTAACATCCAAGATGTTGGTACTATATAAAAATAGAAAAATGTTACGTTAACTCCAACAATTTCTTTGTCCTCAACATCCCTTAATTTCTAGGAATTAGTCACTTCAACAGTCTTCGATGGTTATATGGGTATCCAAAGCACGAATGAGATGGATATTTGTTGTCCCAACCATTCTTCTTAGTCCCGATCCCAATAAGGAAAAGGGGCAATTTATAGCAAAGTTTTCGTGTTGTTGATTCCTAAGCGTAGTGCTTCTTCCTCTATGCCGCCTAGTGGTACTAGTGGAGCAGGATTAACCTGCAATACATAACCCATAGCCATAGGTGTAACCTTTTCGCTCAATGCTAGAATCGACAATTGAAACATCTGAGGCTGCATTAATCGGGGATACACGACAGAAGGAATTTTTTTTTAGAAACTTCACCTTCAATAAACGTAGAGTTTTTTTCAAATCTTTCTATCCCGGCTAATGTGTCTTTCTCCTAAGACTCGAAGCGGTAAATAAAATAAATCAAATCACACCATCT